GGAAAATCCACTTCAACTATTCATATTCAGATAAATGAAATAATAAAATATTGCATAATTGAAGGGAAATATCTAAATAAATGTCTTAATTTTTTTGAGTCTTTTTATTAAATAATCCATATTTGTAGCAATGAAATAGGAGTGTTCCTACCCAAAATGATATAAGATTGATTACAAATATCTAGGAACTATCTTCTCTATCTCTATAAAGGACCAGAAATACCTTGTTTACGTATCATTGGAAAGTGCATTAACATAAATACGGCAGTAAGCAGAGGTAATACAAAAGTGTGTAAACTATAAAAACGAGTCAAAGTGGATTGACCTACACTAGCACTTCCTCGTAATAACTCGACCACAGGTGATCCTATTATAGGAATAGCTTCAGGTACACCTGTCACGATTTTCACTGCCCAATAACCAATTTGGTCCCGAGGCAAGGAATAACCAGTTACACCAAAAGATGCGGTCAATACAGCCAGAACCACCCCTGTAACCCAAGTTAATTCGCGGGGTTTTTTAAATCCACCAGTGAGATACACACGAAATACGTGCAGGATCATCATTAGGACCATCATACTTGCCGACCATCGATGAACCGATCGGATTAACCAGCCAAAGTTAGCTTCAGTCATTATGTATTGAACAGAGGCAAAAGCCTCAGTAACGGTCGGACGATAATAAAAAGTCATAGCAAACCCCGTAGCTACTTGTACTAAAAAACAAGTAAGCGTAATTCCTCCTAGACAATAAAATAGGTTGACATGAGGCGGAACATATTTACTAGTTATATCATCCGCAATTGCCTGAATTTCGAGACGCTCTTCAAACCAATCATATACTTTATTGAGATAGGTAAACCAAGGGGGCTCCCCCTCTTAGAACTGTATATGAGAATTTCATCTCGTACAGCTCAAGCGGAAACACCTAAAAACTGTTTTGTTTGGAGCGGATACTTTTTAAAAAAATTTCTTAGTTTAGTCATAGATTCTATCTTCTCGGAAGATACGAAGGACGATAAACCCGAAAGCGCTTCTTTGTTCTGATGCTAATGCCAAAATATCAAGCCGGCTCATTCATATTTATGTTGATCGTTACAGGCCTCTTGAATCTTCTCGTGCCCTATTTTCGTTCTTTTTATTTGTAGTTTTCTTTTTTTTTGTAGTGTGGATTGTCTTTTTTTTATAGGAATTCTCTTGTTGAGACCCTACAAAATCGATTGAAACCTCAGATTCATACTAGAACCACGATGAGTCAATAAAGCGCCAGGCTAAGCTCAAAGGTTCCTTGAGTAAGAACCATTTGATCATCACTTAGAATCGATATAATGACTAAAAATCCAGAGAAACATTTGTCCTTTGGTTAAAATAACCACAAACATTTGAAGGAAGAAAAATTCTTCGATCTCGGATTCTAACTACGATTTTAACTATTAATTATATTGATTGCATTTTTTTTTTTAGTGCGGTCGCGAGGTTTGAATAGTTAGGTAGGAATCATAGTGCTAATGTTTCTTGATCTATTCTATGGATTCCGTGCTCCAGATATTCTAATGAATATCAGACGAGGTGGAACCATCTCTATCGAGATGAGAGACCATTCTCTATACTATCAATAGGATCAATTTTTCCAAGTCACACACTCATATTCCGGAAATCCCGAAACAAAGGAATTCCACAGGCGAACTACCCTACCAATATATATAGTAATAACTAAATTGATAATAAATCATAACCAAAATGATGAATTCACTAAGAAAACTTATAAAAGCAGCTATCCTGGCTGTGATTCTAGGAACCATGACGTATAGTGGTAGTTAGGTCGAGCTACCCTATCAAAAGAGATAGATAATAACATTCATAATAAATCCATAATGAATTCACTTCGAAAACTGATAAAAGCAGCTATCCTGGCTGTGATTATCGTAACCATGACGTATAGTGGTCGTAAATCCAGAGATTTGCCGACTGAGTTGGCTCCGGTTCAAATTATTCAAACTCTAGAGATAGAAGATTCTTCGCTGGAAGAAAGATACGAGTCTGACCATTCTTCCATGGAAGAAAGCTCCAACACAGAAGATTCTTCTATGGAAGAAGGATACGATTCTTCTCTGGAGGAAGGATACGACGCTGACCATTCTTCTATGGCGGAAGGATCTGACATCGAAGATTCTTCTATGGCGGAAGGATCCGATTCTTCTCTGGAGAAAGGATACGACGCTGACCATTCTTCTATGGCGGAAGGATCTGACACCGAAGATTTTTCTTCGGCGGAAGGATCTGACACCGAAGATTCTTCTAGGGAGCTAGTATACGCAGTTGCCCATTCTTCTATGACGGAAGGATCCAACACAGAAGATTCTTCTAGGGAGAAAGGATACGAAGCGGACCATTCTTCTCTGGAGGAAGGATCTGACATCGACGATTCTTTTATGGACTAAGCCTAGTATTCTCTGTAGCACAAGTATTCTCTGTAGCACAAGTGTACTTCTAGTTCTCTCTATTTCTAAAATGTATACAGAGGGTTGTTTCCTTGATTCGAGTGTAGGATTACGGATTTGAGACTTTAGGCCCCTAAAAAAAGGGGCCTAAGCCGAGTTATTTTAGGTTGAAAAATTAAGACTTCTTGGTTCTTATGGTATAAATCTAAGTCATTGAGATTCCGTCCAGTAAAATAGAAGAATTATAAATCTCCAAGAGAATAGATAGAAAAACTGCAAATAAAGCCATTGTGACACCCATCAAAGGAGTGGTTCCCCATCCCGGAGCCACTTTCCCATATTCCGAATTCAACGGTTTCAATAAAGCCCCTACTGTTGTTCGCCTTGGACCAGATCTAGAACTACCCTCAACGGTTTGTGTCGCCATAAATACTTTGTTTTGTTGAGATCTGTTGACTTTGTATACCCTTCCGTTGTAAATAAGCAATCTTATCATAGATCCATTGTAGTCTTGAAATTTTCTAATAATGGAAACAGCAACCCTAGTCACCATCTTTCTTTCTGGCTCACTTGTAAGTTTTACCGGGTACGCCTTATATATCGCCTTTGGGCAACCCTCTCAACAACTAAGAGACCCATTTGAGGAACACGGAGACTAGTTGAAGTAATGAGCCTTCCCGATTGGTATTGGGGAGGCTCATTACTTCAATTGAGGCACAATCATTTCACCTTTTTATTTTTTATTGGAACCCTTGGTGGTTCTCGAAAAAAGATAGCGAAAAAAATAATCCCTAGAGTAGAGACTAAGAGGAATGTATAAACCAATGCTTCCATAGATTCGATCGTGGTTTATAATTATAGCTTCCATATCTGTTTATTTGGTGGGATCATCTCCCAGATAAAGAAAGGGCAAGAGTCAAAAGTCGGTGATCCAAAAATCACGGTTTCTCTGCTACCCTGTATTAACTCAACAAAATCAAATAAAGGAGAAAAAACCAACAGAGCAATGTTGTATCAGACTACTTGTCTCTTTGTAGTTGGATCTCCAAGTTTTTGGAATGCTCCAAATTCCACTTGAGCATCCAAATCTGGGTCAATGCCGGCAAAAACATCTCTGAACAAAGTTCTCGCACCGTGCCAAATGTGCCCGAAAAAGAAAAGCAAAGCAAATGAAACATGGCCAAAAGTAAACCAACCCCTGGGACTGCTACGAAAAACACCATCCGATTTCAAAGTAGCCCGATCTAATTCAAAAATTTCACCCAATTGAGCGCGTCTAGCGTATTTTTTCACAGTAGCAGGATCGCTATAACTGACTCCATTGAGTTCACCACCAAAGAACTCAACAGTTACACCGACTTGTTCGACACTATATTTCGACTCTGCCCTTCGAAAAGGAACGTCGGCTCTCACAATTCCGTCTCCATCTACCAAAACGACTGGAAATGTTTCAAAAAAAGTAGGCATACGGCGTACAAAAAGCTCGCGGCCTTCTTTTTCTCTAAAGATAGGATGTCCTAACCATCCAACTGCTATTCCATCCCCATTGTCCATTGATCCCGCTCTGAATAATCCCCCTTTCGCTGGATTATTTCCGATGTAATCATAAAAAGCTAATTTTTCTGGAATTTTAGACCAAGCTTCTGAGAAACTCTGATTTTCGGTGAGGCTAGTGCCAACTCTTCGATATATTTCTTGCTGGAAGTATCCTTGATCCCATTGATACCGGGTGGGCCCAAATAATTCGATCGGGGTCGTTGCGGAACCATACCACATAGTTCCAGCAACAACAAAAGCTGCAAAAAAGACAGCAGCGATACTACTAGAAAGTACAGTTTCAATATTACCCATACGTAATCCTTTGTATAAACGTTGGGGCGGACGTACACTAAGATGGAATAGGCCCGCCAATATACCCAATGTCCCTGCTGCAATATGATGAGAGGCTATTCCTCCTGGAACAAAAGGATCAAAACCTTCGACACCCCATGCAGGATTTACAGATTGTACTTTTCCCGTGAGTCCATACGGATCGGATACCCATATTCCAGGACCATACAAACCTGTTACATGAAATGCGCCAAACCCAAAGCAAGCTAACCCTGAGAGAAATAAATGAATTCCAAAGATCTTGGGCAAATCCAAAGAAGGTTTTCCTGTACGCTCATCACAGAATATTTCTAGATCCCAATACACCCAATGCCAGATAGCGGCCAAGAAGCACAAACCAGAAAATACAATATGTGCCCCGGCCACACCTTCGTAACTCCAAATACCCGGATTCATTATAGTGCCTCCTGCGATACTCCAACCCCCCCACGAATTGGTTATTCCTAAACGAGTCATGAATGGGATAACGAACAGACCCTGTCTCCACATCGGATCAAGAACGGGATCAGAGGGATCAAAAATGGCTAATTCGTATAAAGCCATCGACCCGGCCCAACCCGAAACTAGAGCAGTATGCATTATATGGACAGAAAGCAACCGACCAGGATCATTCAATACGACAGTATGAACACGATACCAAGGCAAACCCATGGAAAGACCTCTTTCTCAAAGAAAAATAGACACTATGTAACTTTCTCGCATTGGGAGTTAGGGACTTTCCCCTTTCAATGGATTATCTCGAAGCATGGGTAAATATTGAGTCGATTCTCTTGGGAATAACGGACCAATTCTGTTTGTAGGAACAAATAGAAACAGATCTATTCTATACCCGATAAGTCTCAATCCGCAATGCAACATTGGTCTGGGTCTATTTTCTATGGGCCACTGCGCGGTCTTATTCTATGAGCTTTTCAATCTAGGGAAAAAAAGAAAACCCGAGCCACTGAGAACGTTTTTGCATAGTAATGCGCAGAGACAAGCTCTCAAGCTTTCGTCTAATGCCCGTTGGTCTTCCAAAAGTTCCCTTTCTGATTCCTGACGACGAAGCGGCAACATGGGTGGACATCTAGTGCGACTTGGCATTCATAATGGGTCCTATGGGATTTCCCCACGCTATTACCCCATCAAGATAGTCTCTCTTTCTGCCCCAAAAGGTTGAGTGACTGATCAAGAATTGAAAGTTTGAACTCAAAGCCAATAATTTCAATTGGGAGATTCAGATTTCTATTGTCAATTCTATTTTCAAATGGAATAGTTTATGGTTGGCTTAGTTAGACCACTAAAATGAAGGATCCAAGCTCCGCTCATCAAATACCCAATTGGTCAAATAGGAATATGTAAAATTCCCCTTTGTATCAGAACAAAAAAGATTCCTATTGATTAGACCCTAGAAGTGATTCCAAACCTCCAAATATATATAATAGATATAGATCCCCAATCGAGGTTTGATTATTCGATCTTTACCCGGAGTAGATCCTAAACCTAAAAGAATAGAAAAAGCCCATTCCGTAACAAGAAAATGACACCATAATTGCAAATCCAATTTGGAGTTCGATAAAATAAAACAAAACCTCACGGCAAAGTCAAGTCGACACGTTTCAAGTTTTTTCAAGTTTCATGACTTCGTTTTTTGGGGGAAGTGCACCAAACTTTCTCTTTTTGAAAAATGGAAGAAAAAGGTCGGCTCGTTAGGAGTTAGAAAAATCCTGCTATGAAACAATGAAAAGGGCTAGAATTTCCACATTGCAATTTGTTGAATCGTATGCACCAAAAACATGCGTGTATGGTTCCTAAGGGATACAATTTTGTCCTAATCAATCGACTTCATCGAGAAAGATGCCTTTTTTTATGCCAACCGGTTGAGAACGATATTTCAAATAACCTTGTGGGTCTCGTGGTATATCTCGCTAGAGAGAATATGACCCTGAATCAGTTTCTGTTTATACACTGTAGAGGCGGAGGGGTACTAGCCGGACTGGGTCTCTTTGATATGATCCGATATGTACCGCCCTATGTCTATACACTAAGCATAGGGATGGCCTATTCAATGGGATCCTTGATCCTGGCTGGTGGAGAAAAGGCTGAACGTACAGCATACCCTCACGCTTAAAGTCGTGCCAATGCAGTTTTATTTCTTATTTGATAGAAAAAAGAAGACTATGCCTTCGCTATATGGAATATGAATCAAATACTAAGTAATAGTAGCATGGCACTTCGAGCTTGCAAGGCGCAATTATTGTTTTTTCATACGATGAGATTCTGTATCAAGAGAGTGGTATGAAACAAAAAGCATTTCAGATGGGATCTTATCTATCGGGGATCCATTTCCGCGTCACAAACTTTTTTGTTTTCAGACCCTAAGTCCCTTTCCACATTTAGTGTATGAGAGATTTTGAAAATGAAAAAAAAACTACGATCATTTTTCCTTAGTTGATTAAATAAAAAATAAACTTTGGGATTGCCGAATCGCAAACGAGAAAAATAGATAAAGCACCGGAGCCATCATAGTACTCTCCTAGTATTAATTATTAATATTTTGAAATTCTCTCGACTCGAAGGGAAGGGTGGTAACTAGATCATTGAATACTCCTCGGGTCTTAGAAATCCTATTTTTATTTTTTATTCAGTGAAATGAAAAAACCAAATTCCAGCGTAGAGCCGTATGCAAAGCACAAATGATGCTTGTACGGTTGTTCAATTCTCTCTTTTTTTTGTTTTTATAATCCATCCGTTACCGTACCTCTTTACTTCACCAAATCGTGCGAAATAGAGGAATCCGATGATATATCATCAGATTATTAAGGTAATGATACACCAACCTATGAGTTCTTATATAGGTCCCGCCCTAGGGGATTTGTACCAAGAGGGGGATGAATTTATAACTATACGCAACCACGTCGTAAACATTTATGTCCAAATAACAGGAAAACCCTTCGCTGTTGTATTTAGGGACCTATACAGGGATGATTTCATGTCACCAAAAGAAGCGAAATCTCATGGACTTATTGATGATATAGGACTTGGGCCGACATTGTTCGAATGGCGGGAGGCTAAGCGGGAGCGTCCAGCTTTGCCTCTGGGTTATGTTTGGGAGTTAGGGAGGAATTCGGATTGGCATGAGTAAGAATTAAAAGAAAAAGCCAAGGAATAGGGATGCCTGTGGAATGAAAGGAATGAAAGACAATTCTGAAAATCTGCGTTGTCTACGAACAAGGAAGCTATAAGTAATGCAACATATACGGTTGCTCCACTCTTTTGGTCCTCAAACCCATCCGTTAACGTATCCCGTACCTCTTTTCCTTCGCCAAGTCGTACGAAATAAAGGAAGACCGACGGATGGGATATCATTATTAAGTTATATCATGATTTTAGAATCATCCGGTTAGGATCGATCTAAACCAGCCCATTCTGTATATAATTCAGCATGCCAACTATTAAACAACTTATTAGAAACACAAGACAGCCAATCAGAACTGTAAAAAAAGCCCGCGCTCTTCGCGGATGTCCTCAGCGTCGAGGAACATGTACTAGGGTGTATGTGCGACTCGTTCAGATCATGAACTGAACCAAAAGAAAGGAGACAATTTTTACAGTATCAAAGATCAGTACCAATGAATAGGATCAAACCAATGAATAAGATAGAGTGGAAAAACTCCATTCACTGTCTAAAAAAAAAAAAGACCTTTATTGTGTATGAAATTTATGGTTTCTATTGGTATAAATCCGATCACCTCAATTGGAGATGATAAGCAATTCCCCATTGGTAGCAAATGGTTATCCATTAAGCGGGGGAAATCTTATTTAAGAAGCAGAAAAATGCTGCTACTACTCTTGCAAGAACGGACTCACAGGGTCAGCTACCTAACCAACCTTCATAATTAAATGCCGTTACTGTATAGGTAGATCTTCTTGTGAAAAGACCTATTACTGGATAATTCATGGGTAGAGCCAAAGAGTGTGAACTATACAAGTTACTAAATAAGGAAGGGGCTCCGGTGTATAGAAAGGACCTCACCGTTTAAAAAGTAACCATAGAAACGATGGAACCCACTATTTTTTATTCATTTATATTTCTTACTCAAATTGACTTTGACTCGTTTTTTGATCAATCTAATTTTTTATTTCGAGGTGAAATGCCTGGAAAAAATCGTGGTTGGGAAGGTTATCGTAGCAAAAGCCATTGGAATTTTTTTTTTATACATCGGAAGAATCCGTTTTGTTATTAATAGACCTGGAAGGGAAAAAAGAATGACTGAAAGAAAGGAAAGCAATTAGTTATTCATCAAAGTTTCAGTGGATTCAATGACCAGAATTAGACGAGGATATATAGCTCGTAGACGTAGAACAAAAATGCGTCTATTTTCATCAACTTTTCGAGGGGCCCATTCAAAACTTACTCGAACTATGACTCAACAGAAAACGAGAGCTTTGGATTCTGCTCATCGGGATAGAAGCAGGAAAAAGAGAGATTTTCGCCGTTTGTGGATCACTCGTATAAATGCAGTAATTCGTGAGATTAAGGTATTCCATAGTTATAGTGTATTTATACACAATCTCCACAAGAAGCACTTGCTTCTTAATCGAAAAATACTATCGCAATTTGCTATAGCAAATCGAAATTGTCTTTCCATGATTACTAATGAGATCATGAATTATGCAGGGTTTATTTTGCAGGGAAGGGTTTAAACTAAGTTCCCCGGAGACTGAACTCCGGGAAGGTGAAGTATAAATGAATAGGATAAGGTAGTCAAAATGAACGAGCACGAGTCACTAAAATATATATATATATATTTCTTCTTTTTCTTCCCCGATTAGGATTCTTTTTGGTTTCTTCCGACGTGACAATCCTTTGGTTCTCTCATTTTTAGAACAAAACATCCACCCTAGTTGGGTTAAAGATTGGAATTTTGATTCCTTTTCTTCCATTGTGGCCGTAGGCCCATTTTTTTTCTGGTTTTAGGACCTTTTTTATTTTTAGCCCTAGGGGTTGACTTAAGTCTTGTTCTTTCAAATGGTTTCTCGTTTTTCTTAGGATAAAGAAAAGGTAACAAAGCTAAAATACGAGCTTGTTTTATAGCAAGCGTAATTAATCGTTGTTGTTTCAAGGTCAATCGATTCACTCGTCTCGATAAGAGTTTTCCGTCGTCAGTAACAAATCGACTAATTAAACTCATGTTTCTATAATCAATTCGATCCCCTGATCCAATTGTGGGCAAACGCCTACGAAATGATTGCTTGGATTTCGATTTTAGAACGGGTTTCTTGGATTTCAAAAAGGGTCGCTTAGATTTCAGAACGGGTTTCTTGGATTTTAGAAAGGGTCGCTTGGATTTATCCATGGTCTTGAGTCCTTATCTCTAAAATCCTATTTCTGAATTCGAATTTGGGATCCGACCGAAATAGGATTTGATTTGTTTATATATATTATAGGTAATTTCTTCTTGTTACAGGGAAAAGTGGCAGTTCTGTTCAATCTATTTCTTTATTTTCAATCTATTTTTTTATTTCCCCATGAATTGTATGCTTGTAACAATAGGGGCAGAATTTTCTCAATTCCAATCGACTAGGTGTCTTGTGTCGATTCTTTTGAGTAATATATCTGGAAATGCCCGGCGATTCCTTAGTAACATTGTTTCGCACACAACTGGTACATTCCAAAATAACTCTGACTCTTACATCTTTACCCTTGGCCATGAACCTCCTGTGCATTTTGAATTCACTCAACTCTTCTATTTTCAATCCGAAACGAAGAAAAAAAAAAGGAAAAAAATAGAAGTGGCTAACCAAAAATTCGATTAGGAACGATTTCGAGCATAATATTCAAAAGTAATACAATGATTTTTAACTCTCAATTATTTCGAATCCCAATAGGAGTAGTTTATTGAAGTATCTTGTATGATTTTGTTAACCTAGATCCATTATTTCTATTTAGATACTCTCTCTATGAATTTGAGCCGAATCGTAAGTTTCGCCGAGGTTTAATCCATTTTGATTCTTTTTCTGTCCTCCTTTCTTTATCCTCAAAATCCTCAAAAATGGAAAAATAAGAAAACAAAGAAAGAGAGAGAGGAAGAGTTATTAGTCCCAGATAATTTATTGTATCGCTAATATTCTTCATCCCTTCCCATGTCAATAACTCGAATGAAAAAAGGGGAATGTCAACGCATCCGGGAAGAAACGATTGATCTCTATCAATAGACCTGCTAAAACCCCGAACCATAGAGTACTTAACACAGGGGCCGCGGAGAGATATGTTTTTAGATCGCGCATTGAAAATTCTCCTTCTTTATTGGAATACATATATGATCAGATGCATAGGTTAAGGATCGCTTGTATTTTAGTTGTACGCGGAATCCCTAACAAAAACGGAAATAGACCAAGGACCTAGTCAATGTCAATAACACTAAGATTTCCCTTTCCTTAAAATGAACAAAGGGCTGAGTATTGTATTACGGATCAGTATTCATTTATTTATACGTGAGGTTTCATATCTATCTCTTTCCCATCTATCTATAGAATCGAATTCTTTTAGTATTAATATGCATATAATTCTTTCTATTTATAAAATTTTATAGGTTCTATGTGTTCTATGAGACCAAAAAGAAGAAATGGCAAGATAGATTGTATCTCAATGAGGAAATAATGATTTAGAAAACAAGACAGAGATGTGATACAATGACACTGTATACCAATTGAAAGGGATGTAGCGCAGTTTGGTAGCGCGTTTGTTTTGGGTACAAAATGTCACGGGTTCAAATCCTGTCATCCCTACCTATTCTTTCTCGTATGGGCAGTAACGAAAGGTCCTTTGAGATCGATTGAATTTGGACAGACGGAATCTTTCCGGTTATGATATTATATATACACGGTCTGGGAGGTACAAAAAGAGGTAAAAAAAAGAAAAAATCCTTTTCTTTGTGGTCTTATCCATGGTGATAAGAAAGCGCTCTTAGTTCAGTTCGGTAGAACGTGGGTCTCCAAAACCCGATGTCGTGGGTTCAAATCCTACAGAGCGCGATTCTGTTCTTCTTAGGTCAAATTTGAGTGAAATAACTTCACTAACTTGAATAGCAACCTGAATTGACCTACTCCTTTTTTGAGTCCGCAGGAGGTCAATCAAAAAATGAGATGTTAATGTTACTTAATCAAAGATCCAACTGATCACTGCGCCTATATTGTAAATATGCAGTTACGAATAATCCAGCCAAAGTAATCGGAATTAGACCTAACACGATTCCAAATAGTAAAACTTCAATCATTTCGATTTATTTGAAAAGGGAAAAAGAGAGAGGGAATATCTATCCTTAAATATTCATACGAAGTGACCAAGAATCTCATCAAGCAAAAATTGACAATTACTGCGGAAAGGCACTCTAGAATTAGAATCCGCGGAAACATTTCTTTTTATATTTATAACATTTCTTTTTCTATTTATAACAGAATTGTTTATTCAATTCATTTCAAATAAGTCGTATTTTGCTCAGACCAATAAATAGAGCCGGGGTTATAGTTGATGCCACCAATAGAAAGCCGAAATAACTAGTTATAGTAGGCATGAAGGAGCTCAAGGAGATACGTTCTTTTATCTTTTTATACATATGGTTCTAAAACACTTACCTAAGTTTCCGTTTTTGAAAGATAGGAGGATACCAAAAAATACCAATTGACAAAATCTGTTCCAATTTCAGTTTGATTCATCAGTTATTCTGGGGGGCCCTAACAAAGATAGAGCGGGAGAAAAAATAAGGATGGATTGATCATCCTGTGACATTTACGGATTCCCCGATTGCAAATCAACAGATTCATTCAGTCACTTCTGAGTAAAGGACTAGGAATAATAACTTTGAATCGCTATGGAATAAAATTCGCAAATCGTTTCGATTTTGATCATTTCTTTTTCAACTGTCTCAAATCTAGTTTATCTTTTGGAACAAACGACGTTATAACACCTTTTACCTGATTCAAGTAAGTAGTAGGTTCTTTAATCACACATAATATCTCGAATGAGAAAAAAAATTCACACGATCACTCGAAGAAAGCAAATCTTTCTTTTCTATTTGATTTTTAGACAACTAAACTATAAGACTAGTAATTCGATTCTCTTTTCTTTTTAGGTCCGGCATTTTTTCTTTCCATATTGTGGAGTCCCATCGGTCAAGAAGGAACCCTT